ATGCAACGATGATTATTCTCTACAAATCATAAAGACATTGGTACATTATATTTTATATTTGGAGCATGAGCAGGAATAGCTGGAACATCTTTAAGACTAATTATTCGAGCCGAATTAGGTCAGCCTGGAACTTTAATTGGAAATGATCAAATTTATAATGTGGTAGTCACTGCCCACGCTTTCGTTATAATTTTCTTCATGGTTATACCCATTATAATTGGAGGATTTGGAAACTGATTAGTTCCTCTTATATTAGGAGCCCCAGATATAGCTTTTCCTCGTATAAACAATATAAGGTTTTGACTTCTTCCCCCCTCTCTTACTCTTCTTCTTATAAGAGGCTTAGTAGAAAGAGGAGTAGGTACAGGCTGGACTGTGTATCCTCCTCTCGCTGCAGCCATTGCACACGCAGGAGCTTCAGTTGATATGGGTATTTTCTCACTTCATCTAGCAGGAGTATCTTCAATTTTAGGTGCCGTTAATTTTTTAACTACTGTGATTAACATACGTTCTTATGGTATAACCATAGATCAAATACCTTTATTTGTCTGATCTGTATTTATTACAGCAATTTTATTATTACTTTCTCTTCCAGTACTTGCTGGAGCGATTACTATACTTTTAACAGATCGAAATTTAAACACCTCTTTTTTTGATCCAGCTGGTGGTGGAGACCCAATCTTATATCAACACTTATTTTGATTTTTTGGTCACCCAGAAGTTTATATTTTAATTTTGCCTGCTTTCGGGATAATTTCTCATATTGTAAGGCAAGAATCAGGAAAAAAAGAATCTTTTGGAACTCTAGGGATAATTTATGCTATACTTGCTATTGGTATTTTAGGATTTGTTGTGTGAGCTCACCATATGTTTACTGTTGGTATAGATGTTGATACCCGAGCTTACTTTACATCGGCGACTATAATTATTGCAGTACCTACAGGTATTAAAATTTTCAGGTGGCTAAGAACTCTTCATGGAACTCAAATTTCTTATTCCCCATCCTTAATATGGGCATTAGGATTTATTTTTCTATTTACTGTAGGTGGTCTTACAGGAGTAGTCCTTGCAAACTCTTCAATCGATATTATCTTACACGATACATATTATGTTGTTGCCCATTTCCACTATGTTTTATCCATAGGAGCCGTATTCGGAATCTTTGCTGGTATCACTCACTGATTTCCATTGTTTACAGGACTTTCACTAAACCCTAAATGATTAAAAATTCACTTCCTTGTTATATTTATTGGAGTAAATACTACATTCTTTCCCCAACACTTTTTAGGATTAAACGGTATACCACGACGATACTCAGATTATCCCGATGCATTTACAACTTGAAATATCATTTCATCCATAGGATCTATAATTTCATTCGTTGCAGCCCTGGGCTTTTTGTTTATTGTGTGGGAAGCTTTAGTCTCAGATCGACATGTTTTGATTTCTCCTTTTTTATCCTCCTCTATTGAATGAAGTCACTTATATCCCCCAGCCGACCATTCTTATATAGAAATCCCTCTAATTACTAACTAACTTCTAAAATGGCAGATAGATGTATAGGATTTAAGCTCCTACTAGGAAGATAATCTTCTTTTAGAATTTTTAATGGCAACATGAGCATATCTCAACTTTCAAGATGGGGCTTCCCCTCTTATGGAACAATTAATCTTTTTTCATGATCATATTATATTAATTCTTATTTTAATTATTACCTTTGTAGGGTATCTTATATTATCATTAATAACTAACTCGTTTATCAATCGATTTATACTAGAAAATCAAACCATTGAACTGATTTGAACCGCCCTTCCAGCCATCATTCTTATTTTTATTGCTTTACCATCCTTACGACTTTTATATTTATTAGATGAAGTTAATAACCCGACCTTAACATTAAAAACCGTAGGTCACCAATGATACTGGAGTTATGAATACTCTGACTTTATAAATATTGAATTTGACTCATATATGATTCCTAGAAACGAAATGGACCAATCAAGATTCCGTCTTCTTGATGTTGATAATCGAACAGTATTACCTATAAATTCACAAATCCGTATAATCATTACAGCCGCAGACGTTATTCATTCTTGAACTGTCCCCTCCCTTGGTGTAAAAGCAGATGCAGTTCCGGGCCGACTTAATCAATCAAGGTTTCTTATTAATCGACCTGGTTTATTTTTTGGACAGTGTTCTGAAATCTGTGGAGCAAATCACAGATTTATACCTATTATAATTGAAAGAGTTTCTACAAACTCATTCTTGAATTGAGTAGTTACATCTCAATCCGAATCGCCCGATGACTGAAAGTAAGTGCTGGTCTTTTAAACCTGTAATAGTAATCCGCCTACTTCTGGCGAAAGAAATTAGTTAATTATCAATATTAGCCTGTCACGCTAAAGTAATCTTTATAAGATATTTCTTAGTGCCTCAGATAGCCCCTCTTTACTGACTTTATCTATTTATTTTCTTTTTTCTTAGATTAATTTTCTTCATTTCAATAAATTATTTTCTTCAACCTTTTGAAACTCCTAATACTCTCTCTTTTCACACTTCTTTAAAACAAAAAACTTGAAAATTATAACTAATCTATTCTCAATTTTTGAACCTTCTTCAAGTATTTTTAATCTATCAACAAATTGAATTTCTACCATTTTAGGTATTTTATTTTTACCTTACATATATTGAGCTTCCCCTTCTCGTTGATCTTTAATTTGAACAAAAATTCTGTTTACTCTTCATAAAGAATTTAAAGCTTTATTATCTCCTTCTCATATAGGAGCCTCCACTTTATTTATTTCTGTATTTAGTTTAATTGTATTTAATAATTTTCTAGGTCTCTTACCTTACATTTTTACTAGATCAAGCCATATAGTAATAACACTTTCCCTAGCGCTCCCATTATGAATCACTCTTATAATATTTGGATGAATTAATCATACCCAACATATATTTGCTCATTTAGTTCCTCAGGGAACTCCAGGGCTTCTTATACCCTTTATAGTGTGTATTGAAACTATTAGAAATATTATCCGGCCTGGAACTCTTGCTATCCGATTAGCAGCAAATATAATTGCAGGCCATCTATTACTTACACTTTTAGGAGGGACAGGACCTTCTTTAACTATGTCCATTGTTTCAATCTTAGTCTTCTCCCAAATTCTTCTTTTAATTCTAGAATCTGCTGTTGCAGTTATCCAATCTTATGTATTTGCTGTATTAAGAACTTTATACACAGGAGAAATTAACTAATGACATCATCTCACGGACATTTTCCATACCATCTTGTTGATATAAGTCCTTGACCTCTAACAGGATCAATCAGTGCTATAATACTTACTACAGGGTTAGTAAAATGGTTTCACCAATATAATATAAGACTCTTAATTCTAAGAGTTTTAAGAACTCTTTTAACAATAATTCAATGATGACGTGATATTACTCGAGAAGGAACTTACCAAGGCCTTCATACAACGATAGTCGTAAAAGGTTTACACTGAGGGATGATTTTATTTATTCTATCCGAAGTTTTATTTTTCTTTTCTTTTTTTTGAGCATTTTTCCATAGAAGATTATCTCCTACGATTGAAATTGGAATATACTGACCTCCCCTGGGTATTCAACCTTTCAACCCCTTTCAAATTCCTTTATTAAATACCACTATTCTTTTATCTTCAGGAGCCACTGTAACCTGAGCTCATCATGCAATTATAGAATCTAACCATAAACAAGCCTTACAAAGGCTAGGACTAACCATTATTCTAGGATTTTATTTTTCTCTTCTTCAAGCCTACGAATATATCGAAGCCTCTTTCTCAATTGCAGATTCTGTATTTGGTTCAACATTTTTTGTTGCAACTGGGTTTCATGGTCTTCATGTTATTATTGGTACCTCATTTTTACTAGTTTGTTTTGTTCGTCTTTATAATTGTCACTTTTCTTCTAGTCATCATGTAGGATTTGAGGCTGCAGCTTGATACTGACATTTTGTAGATGTAGTTTGGTTATTCCTCTATGTATTTATCTACTGATGAGGTGGATATTTTCTTAGTATAATAGTACATTTGACTTCCAATCAAAAAGCCTAGAGTTTCTAGAGAAAATAATTTTAGTTTTATCAATTATCTCCGCCGTAACTTTTATTTTAGCGCTTGCTGTTATAACTATTGCATCAATTTTATCAAAAAAAACAATCTCTGATCGCGAAAAAAATTCACCCTATGAGTGTGGATTTGATCCTAAAGATTCAGCACGTTTACCTTTCTCACTACGATTTTTTCTTATTGCGGTAATCTTTTTAATTTTTGATGTAGAAATTACTCTTCTTCTACCCGTAGCTTCCACTTTAAACTATACTAACTTTTTTTCTTGAGTCTCCACCTCTTTATTATTCCTTATAATTCTTTTAATTGGGCTTTACTACGAATGATCTCAGGGTGCGTTAGAATGAGCTGAATAAACTTAAGGCCATGGTCTATGTTTATGATTTATGAGTTGCATTCATAAGAAGTTTTTTAACTGGTTTTACATAATTAGAAAGCGAATTTTTGCATTTAGTTTCGACCTAAACTTTGACTGAATTAGTCTCTAATTATTGGTAGAAGCCAAAATAAAGAGGCTTACCACTGTTAATGGTACCATTGAATTTTTTTCCTACCAAGAAGGAATATCAAGACCAAGTAAAAGCTTCTAACTTTTTTTTAAGCGGTTTAATTCCGTTTATATTCCTAATTTTTATAGTGTAAAAAACACGCTACATTTTCGTTGTAGAGCTGAATAACTTATTCTAAAATTTAATCAGCTAATATTTTTATTCTTGGGAAATTATTTGTTTTAGTAGTTTAAAAAAAAACTTTGGTCTTGTAAACCAAAAATGAAAATTTTCCTGAAACTTCAGAGTTCTTGTAATCTCCAAATTTGTAGTACCTCTGGTATCAATTTATCTATCACCCCTATTCTTTTTATTTTATGTCTATTATTTACTCAGCTTCATCATCCATTAGCAATAGGATTGATCCTGTTGTTTCAAACTATCCTAATCGCTATCAACTTAGGAATTTACACTTATTCATTTTGATTTTCATATATCTTATTTATAATTTTTCTTGGGGGAATACTCGTTTTATTCATTTATGTATCCTCTTTAGCTTCAAACGAAATTTTTTCTTTTTCAGCCTCTAGATTTATAGTTATTTTAACCTTATCACTAGTTTTATTTTTCTTATTTATATTCCTAGATCCACTATTAACTTCCAGGAATTCAAATCTCCCTCAGGTATCTATAAACTTATCTTTTTCTTCTACGCCTTTAACTATTATATGAATTTATGGCTCATCCATTATATACTTTACACTATTTATTATTCTTTATTTACTTTTAACTTTAATTGTTATTGTAAAAATTACTAATTTATTTAAAGGCCCTTTACGCTTAACGAACTAATGACTATACCTATACGTAAATCCCATCCTCTATTTAAAATTGCTAATGGAGCCCTTGTAGATATACCTCTACCAAGAAACATCTCTACTTTCTGAAATTTTGGATCTCTTCTAGGTTTATGTTTAATTGTTCAAATTTCTACTGGCTTATTTCTAGCTATACATTATACTGCTCATATTGACCTAGCTTTTTCTAGAGTAGCTCATATTTGTCGAGATGTAAACTACGGATGACTTTTACGAACAATTCATGCTAACGGAGCTTCCTTTTTTTTTATTTGTTTATATTTCCATATTGGACGAGGAATCTTTTATGGATCTTACATAATATTTCACGCTTGAATAGTTGGGGTACTAATTTTATTCATAACTATAGCAACAGCTTTTTTAGGATATGTTCTACCATGAGGACAGATATCATTTTGAGGAGCAACCGTTATTACTAATTTGTTTTCAGCTATTCCGTATATCGGAACGGATCTAGTTCAATGAATTTGAGGAGGATTCTCGGTTGATAACGCTACCTTAACACGATTTTTTACTTTTCACTACTTTTCACTTCGTTTTACCATTGCAGCCTCTTTAGTTCATATTCTATTTCTCCATCAAACAGGTGCAAACAATCCTCTAGGAATTTCAAGTCAAATTGATAAAGTTCCCTTCCATCCCTATTTTACGTTTAAAGATGTCGTAGGATTTGTTGTATTAATCTCTATCCTTCTACTTTTATCCTTATCAAACCCATATATTTTAGGAGATCCTGATAATTTTATCCCCGCAAATCCCCTCGTAACCCCGGCCCATATTCAACCAGAATGATATTTCCTTTTTGCTTATGCAATTCTACGATCAATTCCTAATAAATTAGGAGGCGTTATAGCTCTTGTTGCTTCAGTAGCGATTTTAGTTATTTTACCATTTACTCATCACTCTAAATTTCGAAGACTTACTTTCTACCCCTTAAATCAAATCCTGTTTTGGTTCCTTATTGCTATTTTGATTCTACTAACTTGAATTGGGGCACGACCTGTTGAAGATCCTTTTGTATTAGTAGGCCAAATTTTAACAGTATTATATTTTTCTTACTTCTTTATTAACCCATTAACTCTATTTTTTTGGGATAAAATACTAAAATGATTATTTAGTTTATTTAAAACATGTGTCTTGAAAATACAAGAAAAGAAAAATTCTTAATAATCGTTTATATAGTATTTTATAATATACATTTAAACCTTTTATAAAAAATTAAATTTATTTTAAATAAATACAAAATAATTAGAAATTTTACCCTTATCTCACAAATTTGTTAGATTAAAACAATTACTAATTTCCCACAACAACAGTTTTTCAACAAGTTACTTCTACGTCATAAAAGTAAACAGACTAATTTTAAATATAATTATGGACACATTACTTATACACACTTAAAATTATAAGTTACAAATAAATCTTTAAACACTTGGAATAAATATAAACTATTATAAACAACTCTATGCAAGTGCCAACAATTTAACCAGTCATTTGTTTCTTCTAGAAAACAAAGCTAATGGAAATTCTTCTCTACCTGTTAACTATATAGATTACAAACTTATTTATTGCTTGAGGTCCGTTAAATAACAAAATTAAGAACTATGATAATATAAATATATTTACCTACTAAATGTATATATAATAATACCCTTTCCACCGTTATAACCATATAAATGTATAGATAATTCTCCAATGTCATGGGCAAACCGCTATAATAAAAGAAATATACCAAAACTAACTGTGTATCTTAAATTAAAATTTATTATCCTACTAATAATTTTTTTTAGATCAAATGCCTTTATTCCAGGCTCAATGTTTCTTTCCCTAAATGTGGACTGAACGGATCTCTCCCTCTAAAGTAGTTCCAATGCTCCTTTGCCCCATCCTCTCCAGTAGGTGGGGCTTCAAACGCCGCTGGAACTACTTCGACTATAAAGACCTCAAAATTAGAGTACCTTATTTGGATGTACCTAACATCTAATAACTTATACTTAATATAGAATTATACAAAAATTTAAGTATATATATACACGCACACCTGTATAAACTCATTATTAACAACAGGACCTAAAAATAAACTTCCGCTATTATCTGCAACGGAGTTACACCATTACTTTAAAGATCAAAACTTTCTGTGCGCTATACACCAACAAATATTTTAAGCATATGCCATTATAGGCCTCATCTTTGAGCCAAGATAGCTTGTACTCAGCTACCTTAAAAACAAAAAAAAATTATTTTTTCTAAGTTTGGTTTTTTCTAATTTTTTTTTTAAGAATTTTATTTTACACTTAGATAGATCACAAAGTCAACTTAATGATTATTCCTTTTATTGATCCATAAAATAAAGTCTTAGTGCCAAGCACATTTTTAGATTTGCAATCTAATGTAATTTTTACTATAAGACCAATAAAAAAGTATTCACTTGTTTGTAGATTTACAATCTACCGCTTAAAACCTCAGCCATTTTATCATTTAAACCTTAAACTATCCTTTATACCCTTTTATTATACTTCACAAATTATACAAATCTTAAATCTTAACTTAAGCTTTTTAGCTATTAAATTATTTATACCTTAAATTATCCAATTTCCAACTACCTAAAGTAAAGAAACCTCTACATCTTTTACACCACAAGCTAACATTTTATTTAAACTATTTAGGTTGTACTCACAAGCAATTTTGCTTCTTTTGCAGCTTCAATGCAATATTCTTCTATAAATTATATAAGTTTAAATAATATATAAACATAGAATAAAAATAATTCCTACTATAAACATTTTCATAAATACTTTAATTCTATTAAGTTGTAGTTCATTTAAAATCAAAAAAATGTTTGTTAGAATCTTATTTGCCCCTTGGCCCCCATAAAATTCATACCATCCTTTATCTCCTACTTTCTGAATATTCCTTCCGCCTTTAAACCTAATTCTTCTTAGGTTTTTTGTTCTTAAAAAAGGTATAAATCATATTGATCCTGCTATAGCCCTAAAAAAATAATTATTTAAGCTCTTAAGTGTAAATCTTACCTCTATTATATTTATTATATAACCAATTATTCCCCCTAGTATTCTCACTATTAACACAAGTATTTTTATTACCTCCCTTATACAGATTATATAACTTTCAGGGAAAATCATTCAAGCTAACGCTCCTCCACCTACAATAGCCCCAATACCAAGACCAGTTATAGAGTTTACTATAATTTTATCCTCATCATTTACTCTCCTTAATGAAAGTAAATTAAATTCACCTCTTATTCTATAGAATAATAGTCGTAAAGTGTATATAACAGTTAAACTAGTTGAGATAATATATAATAAAAATACAATTATATTTGTTCTTCTTATAAAAGCTATTTCTAATAATAAATCTTTAGAATAAAACCCAGCTAAAAAAGGAAATCCACATAAAGCAAGATTAGCAATCACTATATAAGATAAAGTTAATGGTATATATTTAATTAAACCTCCTATTAAACGAATATCCTGATAACCTCCTACATTATGAATTACAGCACCTGCACATATAAACAACAAAGCTTTAAATATAGCATGGCTTAAGAGATGGAAAAAAGCTAAATTTTGGTATCCTAAAGATAAGATCCTTAACATTACACCTAATTGACTTAATGTAGACAAAGCAATAATTTTTTTTAAATCATATTCAAAATTTGCCCCTAAGCCTGCCATAAACATAGTTAAACATGATACGATTAACAAAAACCTTTGAGCTTTTGATCCTTCTAAGCCATTACTAAACCGAATTATCAAATACACCCCAGCCGTTACAAGCGTTGAAGAATGAACTAAAGCTGATACTGGGGTTGGAGCTGCTATCGCAGCAGGTAATCAAGCAGAAAACGGAATTTGAGCCCTCTTTGTTATAGCTCCTAGCACTATTAAAAACTTTAACAATATTCAATTCTCATCTCTTATATAAATCCCTCAAATAAAGAAATTTCAACCTCCTAACCTAGATATTAATCCAATTCTAAGAAGAATGGCAATATCTCCAACTCGATTGGATAAGATAGTAAGTATTCCAGCATTAGCTGATTTTTCATTCTGATAAAAGATAACTAAAGCATAAGAAACTAAACCAAGGCCATCCCAACCTAAAAGAATTCTTACTAAATTAGGTCTTAAAACTATAAAGCACATAGAAAGAACAAATCCCAAAACAAGGTATATAAAACGATTAACATTTTTATCCCCCGATATATAACTTCCTCTATAATATAAAACTCTCCCAGAAATCAAAAGAACAAATCTTATAAACATTAAAGAAATCCAATCCAAAACAATTACAAATGCTATCGAACTAGAATTTATAAATATAAACTCCCACTCAATAATATAAGTTTTCTCCTTTATTAAATTTAAGATCCTAAATCCTCCACAAACCAATGACCTTAATAATAAAAAAAATATACTAATTTCATGTATAAAAATCTTTCAAATCATTCCCCTAAGCCTAAGCCTTATAATTCCTATAATCTTTAGGAGAACTTACAGACAATAAATTTCTGTTTAAAATTAAAACATTTAATGGAAATCAATGTAAAAAAAGCACTAAGTACTCCTGTATTTTTCCAGAACAACATGAATATAATCCATTATAAAATAACCCGTGTTGTCTCAAGCTATATATATACAAAACATATCTAGCTCTAAAAAAAGATAATGTAACTAATCCTAACAAAGTAATTTTTTCTCATACTAATAATCTAATAATTAAATTAATCTCACCTAAAAGATTTAAAGAAGGGGGTCTTGCTATATTACATACCCTCAGTAAGAACCATCATAAACCTATTCTTGGCATAAAAGAAAGTAAACCCTTTCCGATTAAAAGTCTTCGTCTTCCTAGTCGCTCATACACAATATTTGCTAAACAAAATAAACCAGAAGAACATAATCCATGGCCGATCATTACAATTACAGCCCCTCTTAATCCTCATCATCTAAATACCATAATTCCACATAAAACTAATCCCATATGAGCTACAGAAGAATAAGCAATCAATGACTTAATATCAATCTGTCGTAAACACATTAAACTTACTAAAGTTCCCCCGATTAATCCAAACCTTACTCACACTCAAGAATTTTCTTTTCTAATAATTTGAAAAAGCACTAAAACCCGGATAAGTCCATACCCTCCAAGTTTCAATAAAACTCCTGCCAAAATCATAGATCCAGCTACAGGAGCTTCAACATGTGCTTTAGGTAGCCATAAATGAAATATATATATAGGCAATTTAACTAAAAAAGCTATAATAGTAATAATGTATCAAATCTCTCTTAATATACCATTCCTATTTAAAGAGCCTATACACAATATTATCAGTCTTCCTTCATTCCCATTAATGATTAATAATGAACCTAAAAGTGGTAAAGAAAAAAACAGGGTGTAAAACAATATATACACCCCCGCCTGAATTCGTTCTGGTTGGTATCCTCAACCCATGATTAAAATCAGAGTGGGAATTAAAGATATTTCAAATCTTACATAAAAATACATGTATTCAGTAACTGAAAAAGTTAAAAATAAAAAGATTAACAATATAAGATTTGTCAAAATAAACCCAGATCTAAAATTTAACTTATTCTTTACACCCTGTCTTGCCAGAATTACTAAGTTTATAACTCACACTCTCAATAAGATTATCAAAAATCTGATACTATCTATTCCTAACGAAAATCCTAGTCTTCCAAAAAAAAAATTCTGATATACTAATCTTCCAGTTAAAAATCTTATTATTAATAAACCAATTTGAAATCTACTCCAGTTTTTAACAAATTTTATCAACAAAATTAAAGGCAAAAATAATTTTAACATCTTAATAAATTTAACCTAGAAAAATAGTCATTACCATGCCTACGAACAACATAGATAAGTAAAGATAATCCTAAAGCCCCCTCACAGGCTGCCAAAGTTAAAAAAAATAAAGAAAAATAAATTTCTATCCCCACACTAGTTAACTGAAGCCCTATCAATCAAAACACACCTAATATTATAAACTCCAATCTTAATAAAGAGTTTAATAAATGCTTATGATATTTTACAAATCTTCACAACCCACAAAGCACTATAAAAAAAGAAAAAATTATAGGTAATCTAAAATTTATCATTTGTTTAAAATATGAAATCATAAATTACTATCTCAGAGAAAGAAGACTTCTATCTTTAACTCCCAAAGTTAATATTTTGCTTTTTTAAAACTATTCCCTGTGACTAATATTATTATTTTGATTATCATTTATTTATATGTCATTTTTAGTTAAACCGAATATAAATATTAATATATTAATTAATTTTGAACTTTTATGATATTATTTTCTAATACATAAAACAAATCCTCTTAACCCCAATAAAAAAAATTAAATAGTTAATTGAAACAGGAAGAAACCTCTTCCACGCAAGATACATTAATTTGTCATAACGTAAACGAGGTAGAGTTCCACGAACTCATACAAAAGAGAAAGCAATTAATACTCTCTTTAAATAAAATATAAAATAACAAGGATGCCTCCCTAAAAAAATGATTACATAAATTACTCTTATAAACAAAATTCTGGCATATTCTGCCATAAAAATTAAAGCGAATCCCCCTCTTCTATACTCAGTATTAAATCCTGAAACTAACTCAGATTCTCCTTCCGCGAAATCAAACGGAGTTCGATTTGTTTCTGCAAGACATGATCTGAATCAAATTAAACTCAAAGGAATAGATAAAATTACAAACCAGATTTTTCTTTGATAAACATTAAATAAATCTAACCTTAAACCACCTACTAACACTACAAAAGAAAGTAAAATTAGAGCCAGCCTTACCTCATAAGAAATAGTTTGAGCTACTGCACGTAGTCTTCCTAACAGAGAATATTTACAATTAGACGACCATCCTGCTGCTATTGTTCTATATACCCCTAACCCTAAACAACAAAAAAAGAATAAAATTCTCATCTGAAATCTTATCAAACCTGTTTCATACGGTAAAGTAACCCATACTAGTAAAGATAAGAATAACCTGAAAACAGGAGATATGTAATAAATCATAAAATTTGATACAGACGGTATAGTCTGCTCTTTTGTAAATAACTTTACAGCATCAGAAAAAGGTTGCAAAATTCCTATATACCCAACTTTATTTGGTCCTTTACGAATCTGGATATATCCTAAGATCTTTCGTTCCAATAAAGTCACAAAAGCTACTCCAATTAATACACAAATAATCAAAACTAAAAAATTTACAACTTGAATAACCCTTATCACAAAACAATTAGCTAGAATCATTTTACTACTTATAGAAAACTCTATTTGACTAGAACCTAAATCTAGGGCATATAATCTGCCAAAATAGCTGTAACTTACAAAAATATTTTAACTACTCAATCCTTTCGTACTAAAGCAATTTTTTATATTTAGAAGATAGAAACCGACCTGGCTTACGCCGGTCTGAACTCAAATCATGTAAACATTTAAAAGTCGAACAGACTTTCTCTCTTAGCTGCTACACCATCAAGATAGTTTAATTCAACATCGAGGTCGCAAACTTCTTTCTCGATAAGAACTCTCAAAAGAAATAACGCTGTTATCCCTAAAGTAACTTAAACTTGAATCTTTAAAAAGGATCAATTAATTTCAATTCATAAATTTATGTCTTATTCTCAAACAGTTAAATAATTTATATTTATGTCGCCCCAACACAATAAGATAATAGAAATATAGGTTTCAGTTATTAATTAATAAATTTCTACTTACTTATAAAGCTTTATAGGGTCTTATCGTCCCTCTAAGTTATTTAAGCCTTTTCACTTAAAAGTTAAATTTAAGATTTACAATAGATACAGTCTTTTTCTTGTTCAACCTTTCATACAAGTTCCCAATTAAAGAACTAATGATTATGCTACCTTTGCACGGTCAGAATACCGCGGCTTTTAAACTTTTTAGTCAATGAGCAGGTTAGACTATATAAATATTCATATAGACATGTTTTTGATAAACAGGCAGAAAAATATTTGCCGAGTTCATTTATTATAACTCTAGTTACTTATAAATTTATTTTAATTTTATTTTATTATTAATCAACATTCTTCTTTACTAATAAAATCATTTTACCTTAACATAATTTGTTTAAGTTTATTCTTTAATAATTTTTAAAGTTTTATAAAAACTTATATAATGTTTTCTTAAGTTAAAACACTTTTTATTCATGGCTACTTTTAAGCCTAGAGAAAAAAATTAATTTTACTAAACTATTATCATTTTAATAAGAAGCTTACCCCTCCTATCTTTTACTTTTATCATTAAAACAAATAAAAATTAAATTGAATTTATTTATTAAAGAACTAGATATTATAAAATTCACTTGACATCTCATCTTTAAAATTTTATTGTAGATTTTTTTGCTACAAAAACCCTCATAAAATCTTAACCTTTTTTATTTCGAGATCACTAACCTTTATTAAATTAAATTGATTTTCCCTAATACACAAGGTATATATTTTTACATTTACTATAAACATTTTTACAATCTAATAATTCCTTTACAGTACTATTCTCTATAGCTATAATAAGATTTCTTTAATAAATACTTTATATTTTGAGTTATTTCTTCTACTTTTAACTAGCAATTAATTTAATTCAAAGTAAATCGATTTGCACGATAATTTTTTTCAACGTAAACGAAATGCTTAACTTTCAAGCTCTACTTTGATAAATCCAGATTCACTTTCCAGTAAATCTACTATGTTACGACTTATTTCACCTATTAGCGAAAGCGACGGGCAATATGTACATATCTCAGAGCTTATATCTTTTAACCTTATTAAAATTTTATTACAATTAAATCCTCCTTCAATAAACCTATTTCACGAATATTTCCATTTAATTTTATATTATTGTAACCCATTTTAACTTATTTATTAACTGCACCTTGATCTAATTTTTGTAATTTTATAAAAAGTAATAATGATTTTTAAATAAATTATCTAATAATGACGGTATACAAATCAATTTTATAAAAATAAGTAAGATATTTTGTGGTGTATCAATTCAAAAACAGGTTCCTCTAACCAGACTGAGCTACCGCCAAATTCTTTAAGCTTAAAGATCATAGCTATTAATATTCTAGTAATTTTTTTTACATTTAGTATAGTAGGGTATCTAATCCTAGTTTAAACCTAAATTATTTTAGCTTCAACTGAAATGAATTTAATTTTATTAAAAAGATCAATTCCACTTTTTCATTATACAAATCTTATTTACATTTTTTCGTTTAACTATTTACCAATAATTTTTACTTAATCTTAAAGTATAACCGCGGCTGCTGGCACAATATTTAACCAGATTTAAATTTATTACTACGTTTCTCATTTTCATGAATTGCGTAATTCCTTATGCTGGGATTTTTAACTTATAAATTCTATACTTTTCAATAAGTTGTGTTCTTCAAGAATTAGACTTATACTCAAAATAGTTTCCATGCAATTTCAATAACAACGTAAAAATTCAAGAAAGAATAAAACTTTCTAATTCTATATTCAATATTTATTTTTTTTAAAAAGAAAATTTAAAAGTAAATTTAAGAATTATTTTAAATATCGTCATTCTCTTTCCGTTACTTTGTTAGTCTTAAACAAATTTTATATGGTAGATTTATTAATAAAGATTTCGATTTTATAAATAACTTCAATTTATTAGTTTCTAAACTAAACTCCGTCATAACAATCTTACACTTTTAATCATCCAATTACTTATAACTTGTGCCTAATGTTTAATTATCTTACAAAATTTTTCTTAAAATATTTATCTTTATTCTTTTTATTATTAATAAATTTTTAATCCCTTGTTTATAGTATAATGCCTGATTAAAAGGGTAGCTTTGATAGAGCTAATCATGTAACTCTTTACTTATACTAAAATTTTAAACTTAAACCCCAGTATTTTAATTAAAAGATAAGCTAATAAAAGCTAATGGGCTCATACCCCGTAAATGAGAAACACACACTCTCTTTTTAATGGCTATTTTAACACCTACAATTTCTTTTCTTATAATCCTTATCTTAGGAACATCTATCTCCATTTCGTCTTCAACTTGATTTGGAGCTTGAATTGGACTAGAACTTAACCTCATATCATTTATTCCTCTTCTTGCTGTAAAAATGAGCTCACTTTTTTCTGAGGCTTCTTTGAAATATTTCCTTATTCAAGCTTTAGGGTCTACAATCATTATTATATCCTCCTCTTTATTTTTCTTATTTCTAAATTTACCACTATTTTTTGTTTTGACAGCTTTATTGCTTAAATTAGGAGCTGCCCCTTTTTACTTTTGATTTCCTGAAGTAATAAGTGGACTCTCCTGGTTTCAAGTTATTATTCTTATAACAATTCAAAAAATTGCCCCCATAATCTTGATTTCTTATATTTCTGCTTATTCTTTTATTATTAAGCCTTTAATTTTATCATCTATTTTATCCGCCTTAGTTGGTGCCTTTGGAGGTTTAAATAACCTTAACTTACGTAAGATCTTAGCTTTTTCCTCAGTTAATCATATATCCTGAATACTTATCTCTATCTGTATTAGAGATAATATATGACTGATTTATTTTTGTTTCTATTCTTTAATCTCTTCATCAGTCGTGGTATTATTTATTTTTTATCAAATTCACTCCCTTTCTGATCTATTAACATTTAAAACCCACTCAATTTTTTCATCGCTTTCCATTCCATTAGTTCTTTTATCTCTAGGAGGGTTACCACCGTTCACAGGATTTTTACCAAAATGACTCATTATTCAAGTTATAATAAATTCATCAATATATGTTCCCTTATTTTTTCTACTTTTTTCAGCCTTAATTACTCTTTATTTCTACCTACGCCTTTTAACTCCTTTTATTGTCTTATTAAATTCTTCAACAGTAATCTTGTCAAAACTCAACTCATCTCCACTTAACTTTTTTCCCTTATTAATTGTATCCCTAAATTTTATTGGGTTTCTTGTTCCCATACCTTTTATCTTTCTATAAGAATTTTATGTTATTCAAACTAAAAGCCTTCAAAGCTTTCGAAAAAAGTATACTCTTTTAAATTCTATAATAACAAGCTCCACCCTT